ATCAAGCCTTTTCATAACCATTTTTATTAGAAATGAATTTTGCAACATCTGATTTCGTACCACTGAAAGATTGGGCCGAATACTTAAAAAATAGCCCAAAAAGTGAAATGAATGTTGGGATAATTGGTTTATATGGATCGTTCCTGGTCGAGACCAAATATCAAAATGACATTGCCATAAATAGATAAAATAGTATTTCCATTTATTTATCAAAAGAGGAGTATTCTTTGAAACCAAAATGGATTTTCCTTGATATCTAACATAATGCATGAAAGTATCCTTAAAGAATGATAAGGTATATGAACAATCCTTAACAGATACTTCTACAAGATGTTCTATTTTTTCATAGAAAAAAATTCGCTCAAAAAAAACGCGAAAATATTTTAATCGTAACTTAGAGGATTTGTTACGTAGAAAAAGAAAGATAGATTCATATTCCCATACATATAAATTATATAGGAACAAAAAAAATCTTGGATTACTTTTAAAAAAATATTTTTCGCTCTTTGAGAATTCCATAGAAATTTTTTTATTCCAGTCATAATAAGAAAAAAAAAACCTTTTGAAATGAAAGAAAGAGACCGAGTATATCCAATATCGAAGGATTTGAACCAAGATTTCCAGGTGGATAGGATAGGGTATTCGTATATCTGACTCATGATTTAAATATATCAGTTTATCTTCGAAAAAGGGAAAAATGGAATGAATTGATCGCAAATTATTATAAGATTTTACGATTTCGAATTCCCTTAAGGAAGATATACAAAATTGTAGGGAAAATAGAATCTCCACGACGACAACAAAACCTTCTAATATTATTTGAGAATAAAAATGATTGTTATAACCCATAAAAGGATTTTTGTTAGAATCGTTAGTAAAAATGATGAAATGAGTCTGTTGATACATTCGAGTAATTAAACGTTTTACAATTAGTAAACTAAATTTATTGTTATAACCGACATTTTCTACAAAAATGGACCCATGACCACAAGCTAGTCCGTAAATAGATTCCCGGAAAAAAAGAGGGTATAGGGTGTCCTGGTGTCGAGATCTATGGAGTTCTAAATATGCTCGAGATTCCTCCATTTAAAATTAAAAAAGTCTATTTAGTCAAACAAAGAATCAGAGATTCATTGGATTATCAAATGATACATAGTGCGATATGATCAAAACAGGGAATTATAGGTATATGTATATATACCTACAAAACAAGTAAAAATCATCAACGGACTCTCTCTAATCGCTTTTCCACCTAATTTTTGTTCTAGGATAACAAGCTAGTTAGGAATCCTTTATTTTTTTTCAACCTAATCGCTCTTTTGATTTTGGAAAAAATATCTTTATCAATATACTCTTTCTTTTACACATTTATCGCTACCCAAAAATATAATGGAAAATAGCTATATAGTTAGGACTCATAACAAAAATAAATAATCCATTCACCGGAAAAGCTTTTCCCATATCAAGCACTAATATCTTTTTAACGTACAATTAGATGGGGTAATCATTCAAATAAAAAAAATGAAAGCTCGTTGCTTTTTGTTTCCCTATTATAATTGGAGTCACCAAGCTCTATCCCTTTATTAATTAAACCCAACTGAATTTTTTTGTTCCGAGCCAAGAATTCACAAACAAAAATTCTGGCCGGATCCTATAAGAGAATGAAATATTTTTAGAATTCTTCATCGATACGACATGCTACTTTTTCCATTCATTCCTTTATGGATCAGTCGTGGTTTTACAAGCTCTACCAATGGTATGGACGAACCGATTGCTTCATAGAAATGTGTAAAAAATAGAATCGCTCTTAAAAGCCGAGTACTCAACCATTGAGTAAGCAACCCCAATACAATTTAGAAAATAACGTGGGTGTATATATCCAATCGCAATAAAAACAATAAAATGAAAAGATTGAATTGTCTAATAAAATATCAGACATTCAAAAAAATAGAAAAACTCAAAATGTTGAAGTCGAATTGATTCTCAACATACAAATGAACAGATAAAACAAAAAAAAAATTCTAAAAAAAAATGGTATACCACCTCTTTATCTACTATGTTATACATTATTATATATAATTATTATATATAATTGAATTACTTACCTTTTAATCAAAAAAGAATTTATTGGTTGTATCGCAGAAAATCCAATGAACCTACCATTTGATGAAGTAATAAAGCCTATTTCACGTGAGTAAATTGATCAATTTACTCACGATCGGATTATATTTATTTGATACACTATTGTCAATATTAGTATTGAAAAAGAATACAATCGAGAAAACAAACGAATAAAATAAAAATGATAAATTAGAAAATTTAAAATAGAAATCTAATAGTAATGAAATATTAATATTTCATTAAGACTATATTTTCTATTTCAAATATTAGAAATTCTATTATTATGTTATAAGTTATAATTGTTATAATTATTTATAACAAAAATTCTTTTAATATATAAATTTTATTAGATTCGAATTCTAAACTATTCGAATTCTAA